ATAAATACTATAAGAGTAGTTAGCGTAATAAACACTGTAAGAGGAACTATAGAGAAAATGAACATTTTTAAATCAAGGTTTAAGAGACGTTCAAGGTGATTTGAGCGATGATTGTTTAGGACTAACCATAAGGATATTGGCACACTATATTTTATCTTTTCTTTTTGGGCAGGCCTAATGGGAACTGGGTTTAGTGTAATCATCCGTATAGAGCTGTCAATACCTGGAAAAGTTTTAATAGATGGGCATCTTTATAATTTAGTAGTAACTGCTCATGGTTTAGTTATGATTTTTTTTTTAGTAATACCTATAATAATTGGTGGTTTTGGTAATTGGTTGGTACCTTTGATATTAGTAATTCCAGATATATCATTTCCTCGTATAAATAATGCTAGATTCTGGTTCTTACCAGTATCAATAATGTTGTTATTAGGTTCAACATATGTTGATAATGGTGCGGGTACTGGATGAACTATTTATCCCCCTTTGTCTAGGGGTTTGGGACATCCAGGCTGTGCAATAGATTATGTAATTTTATCTCTTCATGTGGGGGGAGCGTCTTCTATTATAGCTTCTATTAATTTTTTAACTACTAGCCTTACAATGCGTACTGGAGTAATAAATCTTCTCCGAACTAGAATGTTTGTGTGATGTATTGCGGTTACATCATTCTTATTGATTTTAGCTATACCTGTGTTAGCTGGTGCGTTAACAATACTTTTAACGGATCGAAATTTTAATACTAGGTTTTTTGATCCTATAGGATTGGGAGATCCTGTATTGTTTGTTCATTTATTTTGGTTTTTTGGTCATCCTGAAGTATATATTTTAATTCTTCCAGCTTTTGGGATAATTTCTCATGTAATCAAGGTTGGGACTTCCAAATTGGAGTTATTTGGTAAAGTGCCTATAATTCATGCGGTGATATCAATTGGAATTTTGGGGTTTATTGTGTGGGGGCACCATATATTTACTATTGGAATGAATGTTGATAGTCGGGCATATTTTAGAACGGTAACTTTTATTATTGCTATTCCAACTGGTGTAAAAGTTTTCAGTTGAATTGCTACTATAAGAGGGGGAGTTGTTAAAGATTGACCTATAATATATTGGGCAGGTGGATTTTTATTTTTATTTACTTTGGGGGGGCTTACTGGAATTGTTTTAGCGAGAGCATCCTTAGATATTGTTTTACATGATACTTATTATGTAGTAGCACATTTTCATTATGTTCTCAGAATGGGGGCCATTTTTGCTATATTTGCAGGTTTTCACTATTGATTTCCGTTATTTACAGGTGTAGGAATAAACCCTATTTGAAGAAAAAGACAGTTTTTTAGAATATTCGTTGGTGTGAATAGGACATTTTTTCCTCAACATTTCTTAGGGATAGGCGGAATACCTCGACGATATCAGGATTACCCGGATAGAATGCATGGCCTTAATATAATTTCAAGGTGGGGGTCTATTGCTTCATTAGTTAGGTTACTTTTGTTTTTATTTATTATATGAGAGAGAATACTTAGGAAGCGGTGTTTAATTTTCCCTATAACAGGCCCGACTGAGGTAGAGTGGGCGGCTAAAGGTTTTCCTCGTCCTATACATAACTCAGCTCAAAATCCTTATGGGATGGAATTTTCTTTGTGGAAGAAGTGGCGTCGGTTACAAAGGTTTTCAAAGCGTTAATAATGAAAATTTGTAGGTTTTAGTTATAGTTATCAGTGCTGGGATATTAGTGGTTAAAGTGTCAGATAAATGTGCTGAATTTAGGTTTCAGTTATGGATAAATTCCCTTTAATAATTAGAATAATAGTAGTTAGTATACTAATATTAGTTAGGGTAGCTTTTTATATTGTAACTGAGCGAAAGGGGTTAGGTATACTTCAATTACGTCAAGGGCCTAATAAAGTTGGCTTTAAAGGCTTAGTTCAACCAGTGGCTGATGGGGTTAAATTGTTTACTAAAGAAATAATTTTTCCTTTTTCAGCTATTAAGCCTTTATACATTTTAGGGCCCTTAGTTTGTTTTATTTGCGCTTACGCTTTATGGGTTCTATTCCCTAGGAGATACAGGCCACTATACTTAAGACTAGGGTTTTTGTTATTTTTGTGTATTTCTTCTTTTAGAGTTTATGGGGTTTTCATGGTAGGTTGATCTTGTGATTCTCGCTATGGCTTTTTAGGTGCTATACGGGCTATTGCTCAAAGCATTTCTTATGAAGTTTTTTTAAGAACCTGTCTATTTTGTCCCCTATTGTTGGTTGGGTCGTTTAGATTAAGGGAATGTCGAAGGATGAGATTCCTCAGTATTTTTTTGGGTCAGGAGGTTTTACTACTATGAATTATTTGTATTTTGGCGGAAACAAATCGGGCACCATTTGATTTTGTAGAGGGGGAATCTGAATTAGTAGCAGGGTATATAGTAGAGTTTGGTGGTGTAGGATTTGCTATTCTAGCTTTAGCAGAATATAGGAATATAACTTTCATAAGGATAGTTACTGGGATTCTTTTTTTCTCCTTTTTAATAGATAATTATTTTTTGGGGAGGTTCCTTTTTAGGATATATATAATCTTTTTCAGATATTTTATAGTCTGGGTGCGAGGAGTATTGCCACGTTTTCGTTATGACCTGTTGATGAGCTTATGTTGGAAGGTTTTATTACCATTAAGAATTTGCTTATTAAGATTATTTATAGGACTTTTTGTGGATTTTAATTTGTTATTTGTATAAAATAGAATTTTTTAAATGTTCGGGTTAGTAGGAAGAATAGCAAGAATTTGTAGTCTATCTTTTAGTATAATTGGAGTAATCATTAGGTTTATCAGCCTTAATTTATTAGGGGTTTGGTTAGGTTTAGAGCTTAGATTTTTATCTGTTATTTGTTTTGCTAGAGGATCTAGGGTAGAGGAAGCGGAAAGAGTAATAAAGTATTTTATTATTCAGGTTTTGGGGTCTTGTGTTTGTGGTATAGGTTTTTTATTATCTATTAACATAGTTGAAATTATATTTAGGCAAGTTTTTATTTTTATTGGCTTGATAATAAAGTTGGGTATCTTTCCATTCCATTTTTGGGTTAGTCCTGTGGTTAGAAAGCTCTCTTGAGCTGGTTGTGCTAGAGTATTATTACTTCAAAAACTTATTCCTCTTTGGATTTTTAGAAATTATTTATTTCTTTATAAAGATGTGAGTCGAGCGGAGTTTTTATGTTGTCTTACCTCTTTAGTGGGGTGTTTAGGGGGTTTAGGGGTTTTAAACTATCGGGTTCTCCTAGGATTCTCTTCCATTCAGAATTTAGGACCTATAATGTTATTATGTTGCTGTAGTGATTTTTACTTATGGGTATACGTTGTGGTTTATATAATAATTAGGGGATTTCTTATATTAAGTTTGTGAAGGTTGGGGGTTTACTGTTTTCAAGATTTAATTAAAGACAAGGATTATTTTGGAATAAGAAAATTATGGTGGGTTTCTTTATATTTTTTTTCCAGTGCTGGACTGCCACCATTTATAGGCTCTGCTATAAAAATTTCATTATTATTGGGGTGTTGAAATTTAATACCTTTAGGAAGGGGAATTTGTATTTTTTCTTCGTGTGTTAGCTTATTCTTTTATTTAAGTGTTGTCTTAGCGCTGGTAGTAAGATGAGGAAAAACCTTGTTTTTGTTTAATAAATCAAATTTACAACCTTTAAATCGTATCAACTCTTTCAGGTTACTAGTTAATGTAGCGGGGGGTTTTTTACTATTTTTATGTTTAAGACTTTAGTGTTGATAGGTGTTTGTTTTTTTTCTGTTTTAAGTCTTATATGGCAGGAAAAATTTTTCCTTAATGTTCTTTTGCTTTTTGAGTTCTTAATATTAACTCTATTTTTGTTATGTTTATATGTAGGTTTACTAAGCATGAGGTCTGTGTTAGCTTATACCTGCATTATAGTTTTATGTTTAGATGTAAGAGGGTCTGTTATAGGTCTTGCTTTATTGGTTAATTCTAGACGTACTTCTGGCAAGAAAAAGATTCATTCTTTTAGGTTTTTAAGCTTTTAAGGTGTTGTGCCAGAAAAATTGGGTTGTCTTGATGAGGCAAATTATGGGAATTTTCTCCGACACTTATTTATAAGAGTGGTTAGTTTAGCTAATTAAAAATTCTAAGGTGATAGGTTGAAATCAGTTTGGTTTTCCAGATCCAGTCACCCTTAATGCCGGGCGGCTTTTTTCTTACCATGATTTAGTTATAGTTGTGGTTGTATTTGTATTAATTGTAGTAGCGTGATTTACTTCAATGGCTTTGTTTTCTTTCTTATTTATGAAGGGTCAGCTTAATCTTTCCAAGAAAAAGGATGAGTGATTAGAAGTTTTTTGAACTGTTAGGCCTGCCTTTTTTTTGTTTGGAATTGGTTTTGTCTCTCTTGTAAATTTATATCATATAAATTTAGGTGGTGAGCCGGTTTACTCTTTCAGGGCAATTGGACATCAGTGATATTGGGAATATACCTATGAGTTGGGACGAAATGAGGAAGTATCAACCTTTGAGCAGTTAGCTGAAAGGGCGTGTAAGGAGTGTCCTAGTTTTATTGAGAAATATCGAGATGTCAAGTCTAAAGATATTGACGAGATAATCAGAGAATTAAGAATAAAATATGGTTGTGAATTTGTTAGGTTTAAAGTTTTATCTTGACTTGAGGATATGATTAAGAAAGAGAAGCAAACCCTTTTAGAGAGGTTAACGTATGCATATAAGAACAGAAGTTGTGTCACTGGGCCGGCTACTGAAAGATGTGCGTCGCGCTGGGTTGAGGTTTTTGGTATAGGGTCGGATGAGAGTTTAGACAAAGTTGTAATGCAGGCTACTCTTTTTCAAGAAGCTATTAATAAGAATAATAAGAGTTTTATGGACCAATACAAAATATCTACTGATTACTTATCTAATGTCTTGCATAGCCTTTTAGATCTAAATGGAAAGAGATTGCGCTATGATTCTTATATAGTAGAAGAGGGAGATCTAACAGATGAGAGAAAAAGTTTTTTTGGTGGTTTTCGTCGTGGGCAGGTGACTAATCCATGTTTTTTGTGTTGCGGTGTAAAAACTGAGGTATTAGTCTCGACAGTTGATGTTATACATAGGTGGGGCGTTCCGGAGTTGGGAATTAAGATTGATGCTATTCCTGGCCGAATTAATTCTGGTAGTGTCGTTCCCAAAGTACCTGGATTTTATTATGGGTTTTGTTATGAGTTATGTGGAACTGGGCATAGAGAGATACCTATTACTGCGGTAGTGTTAGATAAAAAAAATTACTTAGAGTCACTAGAGCAAATATTCTTTAGACAGGTGAGTTTTAAATTTAGATTTAGAGAAGATATTGAATCTAACGACCCGTGACAGGGATGAGAAGATACAGTGTCGAGAATAGTATAGTTTATTAACAAGGTATAGTTTAAGAAAAATATTAGTTTTGGGTGCTAGAGATGTTTTTAAAACTAGCTTGAATAAAATTTATTGTTCGAAAAAACACAAAAGGGGTTGCCCAAGTGAGACATGTGTTATATGATCTTCCTGCTCCCCCCAACCTTAGTAAAATGTGGAATTTTGGTTCGTTATTAGGTTTGTGTCTTGTAATTCAACTCATTACTGGAGTTCTTTTAACAATGCACTATACAGCAAGCGCTGAAGAGGCGTTTAATTCTGTTGTTCACATTATACGGGATGTAAATGAAGGCTGGCTTTTGCGGGCATGCCATGCAAATGGGGCGTCAATATTCTTCATTATAGTGTATTTACACATAGGCCGTGGGGTTTATTACCTATCATTTTTTGGCCGTGGTGCTTGATTAATGGGGGTTATTATATTATGTGTGCTTATAGCTATTGCTTTTACTGGTTATGTTCTTCCTTGAGGTCAAATATCTTTCTGAGGTGCCACAGTAATTACTAACTTACTAACAGCTATTCCGTATGTTGGGGAGTCATTAGTTCAGTGGGTGTGAGGAGGAATTTGCGTAGGGGATCCAACCCTAAAGCGATTTTTCACTTTTCATTTTAGATTTCCTTTTTTATTAGCAGGATTAACAGTGGGGCATATTATCTTAATTCATGAATCAGGAACTAGGAATCCGTTGGGAGTCGATAGAAAGGGGGACATAATCCCATTCCATTCTTACTACTCAGTAAAGGATTTAGTTGGTGTAGCTATCGCTTTAACTTTATTTGGTTTATGTGTATGTTTAAATCCAGATTTTTTTCTAGACCCAGTAAATTTTTGTCCGGCCGACACTATGAAAACGCCGTTGCATATTCAGCCAGAATGGTATTTTCTTTTTGCGTACTCTATTCTTCGGAGAATTCCAAGGAAAACAGGGGGTATTGCGGCCTTAGCGGGGTCTATTGTAGTCTTATTTTTTTTACCAATCTACCCTAAATCTGTTTTTAAAAATGTTCAACACAACCCTTTAAGGCAGGTAATTTTTTTTTTCTTCGTGGGAAATTTCATGTTGCTTACATTTTTAGGTACTTGCCCTGTAGAGGAGCCTTTTATTAGGGTCGGAATAGGAGCAAGGTTTTTTTATTTTTTTTTTTTTTTGGTTTACCCATTTAGTTGGTTTATCTATGAATATTTCTTATTTAAATCTAAAACTTCTGATGGTTTATATGGGCCTAAAGGGGCTGGTAAAGGGGTTTTAAGTCGTAATTCTAAGCGTTCTAAAGTTTCTAAAGGCAAGAAAGCTGATGAGCGTTCTTTAGTTTCCATTTATAAGAGCGCTGGTAAGCGTTCTAAAGCTTCTAAATATAATAAGGTTGGGTATACTTCTTATTATTACTATTGTTATTATGTTTATTTCCTATTATTTTCTAATTTAGACGTATATAACAAATTGGTAAAACTTATTTCAATATTGTCTAAACTGTTTAAAAGTAATAGTGTGATGGTTAAATTGTTAAAGTTTGCATTATGAGTACTTTTTTGGCGGCTGCTTCTTGGGGGTGGGTAACAAGTGATTGGGGTTACGTTTAAAAGAGTTGTGGTTTTAATATAGTAATGAAGAGACTTTCTAGTAATAGTATTGGGAAAAATAATTGGATGGGTTCTGAAAAGAATGAGTGTCAGGAGAATAAAATTGTTTAACTTAAGTTCTTTTTGTATCATGATCTATAGAGAATAAGAATGAATTTTTACTCCCGAAAATTTTAGAGCTACTGTACTATAAAGTATTTGTTGAAAAAAATAATAATAGGGTACGGTAGTGGTGACATGTTTTGCGAAAAAGTTGATAGCTGGTTGAAGGGAAAATATATTAAAGTATAGAGTTAAAATTATGAACTGACTTGGGTTTATTTTTAATATTTAAATTCTCTAGGATAAGCTTGGGAATGTTGTAGGCTAAAGAAAAATAAGTAGGATTTCTATTGTCTATCTTATAAAAAGTTAGTAATAAGGTAATTAGGAAAAAGTGTGTTTTGGTACCTTTCTGTTGTTGTTAATATTTAAATAATTAATTAGTATAGAATTAGTAGTAATAGAGTTGCTCTTGAATAAAGAGGTTGTTGTGAATAATTTCATTTGAGAATTTAAGTTCTTATAAAGGTCGGGGAATAGATAGGAAATACTTTCTAAAGGAACTCGACAAATAAAACTTGTGCCTGTTTAACAAAAACATCGCTTTTTGGTTATTAAAATAGAAAGTCGGGCCTGCCCAGTGAGCTATATTAAACGGCTGCAACGAGAGTTGTACTAAGGTAGCGCGATAATTTGTCTCTTAATTGGAGAATGGTATGAAAGGTTTGTCGCAAGTAAATTGTCTCTAGAAAGAAAAATGAAGTTTCCTTTTAAATGAAAAGGTTTAAGTACGGTTAAAAGACGAGAAGACCCTGTCGAGCTTAATTATTCTGGTCGCTTAAGAGTAGTTTTCAAGCTTTTAGAAGAATGGTAGTTGGGGAGAGCTGGGCTCTATATAATGAGCCCTTTTTAAAACGAAGATCCTTTTTGAGAGATAATAGGCAAAAGCTACCGCAGGGATAACAGCGTAATCTTTCTTGAAAGATCTTATTGAGGGAAAGGTTTGCGACCTCGATGTTGGATTAGAATAACTGTTTGGTGCAGCAGCTAAAAGAAGTGAGACTGTTCGTCTCTAAAATTTCTACATGATCTGAGTTAAGACCGGCGTGAGCTAGGTCGGTTTCTATCTTTAGTGGATACACCTATTGTACGAAAGGATCCAGGTGTAAGATAAGCATCTTGTTGGTTAATTATATTAGCTTATTATATAGTTAAGTCTATAAATAAAGTTGGTTTTTACTAATAATATATAGAAGTGGTAAGTGACTTATTTAGGGTATTTGATTACTCTTTAGGGAGAAGTGGTCCATTAGGGTGTTTTACACCTTGACATGGGGGGCTATTACTAACAGTTTATTTATGTTGTTTCATGATCTATTATTATGATTTAAATGATGTAGAATCTTTTGTTTTATATATCGTGGATAGACTGGTGGGTGGGATACCTGAAACGTCAAAGGTTTGGTCTGCTACGCCTCATTTGTTAGTAAGATTGTTTTTTTTATTATTAAGTATTTGCGTTATGGGGTTTTTACCCTACAGTTTCCCTTTGGCAGCTCATGTTATTATTAGTAGTGGTTTATCTATTCCTTTTTGGTTTATAACATTTGCTGTTAATTTCAATCCTAATTGGCGTTTAGCTTGGATTAAAAGGGTGTGTGAGGGAAATTTTTTTGTAGTGAGATTTATTTTAATTGGCTCAGAGTGTACTAGGATCTTAATTCGGCCGATCACATTGGCGGCTCGACTTAGGTTAAATGTAATTGTGGGGAATATTGTGATGAAAATGGCCTCATCAATGGTGCTTGCTCTATTATTTCCTTTTGGTTATTCTTTATTTTCTTTTGGTATTCCAGTACTATTGGGTATCATTTGCGGTGTATTAAGCTTTGGGTTGAGGGTTGTAGAGCTTTGTATCATGTGTTTGCAAACTGGAATTTTTTATAGGTTGGTTGTCTCTTATCTATCCGAAGTAATGGTCAAGCCTGAATAAGTGTTATAGGAAAACTTAGTGTGATTTTTTGAGGGGATATTAAGGCTGAGGCCAGTGAACTCGGTTCTAGGGGTTTTATTTTTTGTGGTTGGTCTTAGGTTAGTTTTCATAATATTGGCCATAATTGTTAGTCAGAAGAGACGTTATGAAAGGGATAAGATGATTAGGTTTGAGTGTGGGTTTGATCCGCTTTCTAGTAGACGGATTCCCTTTTCTCTTCGATTTTTTTTACTTGCTTTACTTTTTTTGGTATTCGATTTGGAGATAATCTTATTATTTCCCTATGTTATTAGGGTAGGTAGGTGTTATTTAAGAGTAGGAATTTCTGCTAAGTTTTGGGGTTTCATTTTTCTGATAATCTTGGTAGGGGGGTTATTTCACGAATTAAATGAGGGTACGTTGGATTGGGAAATAGATGATTAGTGCAATTGGTTGCATTTTGTAAGGGGTGAAGATTTATGTGGGTAGCGCTATAAGAATGTATCTTATAATTTGTCTAGTCTTTTTATTCTTGAGATTAAAAATAGGATTATTAAATGGCGGGAGATTGGTGTTGGAGTGGGAGATTAGGGAAAAATTTATGGGGGAAATAGGAGTTCTTATAGTATTTGATTGGGTTAGATGTTTGTTTTTAGCTAGGGTTTTTTTTATTTCAAGTTGGGTTAGTTGTTTTAGGGGTTTCTATATGTCTCATGAAGTTTTTTTAGGTCGGTTTAGACATATTTTACAGACTTTTGTTTTCTCTATAGCAATTCTAGTAATGTTTCCTGGCTATTTAGGTTTAATAGTTGGGTGGGATGGATTAGGAATCGTGTCATTTCTTTTAGTGATTTATTATATAAATAGAGGTTCGTTATCGGCTGGAATGATTACTGCTATTAGGAACCGTATTGGTGATGTATGTTTTATTTTTGTGATTAGTATCCTGAGCAGTTTTATAAGTTATAATTACATATCGGGGGGTGTTTGAAGAATTTGGGTATTAGGAAGGTTAATTTTAGTTGGAAGAATAACAAAGAGGGCTCAAGTACCGTTTTCTGCTTGGTTGCCTGAGGCTATAGCTGCTCCTACACCAGTTTCTACTTTAGTTCATTCGTCTACTTTAGTAACTGCTGGGGTTTATGTATTAATTCGATTCAGAGATTATTTAAATGATTTTGATAAGACTATTTTAATAGTTATGTCCATCTTAACTATAATTTTGGCAGGTAGAAGTGGGGTTTCAGAGACTGATATAAAAAAAGTTGTGGCCTTATCTACTCTCAGGCAAGTTGGGATAATAATATTCTGTGTTAGGGTGGGATGTAATAGGGTGGCATTTTTTCATCTCTTAGTTCATGCCTTTTTTAAAGCTCTCATATTTATGTGTGTGGGGGGTGTAATTTTTTATAGAGGTGGTAACCAAGATGCTCGATTTTTGGGTGGTATTTGGTTTAAGCTTCCTTTGACTAGGGCTTTACTGGTGTTCAGAAATCTTTCTTTAATAGGGTTTCCATTTTTCTCCGGATTTTATTCAAAGGAATTGGTTGCAGGGAGATATTTGGGAGGTAGTTGCAGAGTGATTGGGTTGGCTTTGTTATTTATTTCTTTAGGGTTTACTATAATATATTCTATTCGGATAATAAGGTTGGTACTGCAGGACTTAAGCTCGTGTGCTTTTAGGCACTATAAGATAGAAAGCTTTTATTATAGTTTTTCTTTATTGATAATAGCGAGTGGGGGTGTTTTTATGAGCATAGTAATACAGAGATTTTATGGGGGTTTTCTAAGAATTACTTTTTTGCACGGAAGGTTTTTTTACTTTTTTTTTTCTATGTCAACTTGTTTATTAATTAATGTCTTAGGCCTGCTGGTACTAGTTAGTGGAGTTAAAGAGAAGGTGTTTGTTAAAGAATTTTTTAGCTCTATATGATTTTTAAAATTGTTGAGAGGAAATATTTTAAGGAGGAAGTTCTTGATCTTAGTGTCTAAATATATTAGGTATGTAGAAATAGGGTGAATTCGAAGTTATATTTGGCAAAATGGGTTAAAAGAGTTAATGTTTGGGGCCAGAAATAAGTTTCGTAAGATAAATTTTAATATGTTGGGCTTAGTGTTATTCTATTGTTTTTGTTTTATTGTACTGGTATTTTATTAGAACAAAATTCCAGTACAATAAAACAATATATTAATAAGAGTTTTATATCTTAATAGTCAGGTTAATTTAATTAACTAAAGATAATTTTTGGTTTTATACTTCCGTGTTACTACTATACATTTGTATAGTTAATTGTTTCAATAAAACTCGAAAGTGGCTGAAAGGGTGAAAGAAACTGGTAATTTCATAGAGTTTTATTTTGTAGCGAAGAATGGTAGAATATACATAGCTACAAAATTTCCTTTCAGCACGGGGACCGGCCCTCCAAAAGCGAAATTTGATTTTATTTTAAATTGATAGGGTTTGGAAATTAGTAATTAATCACCAGAGGAACATTAAGACTTTTTTCAGTAGTCTCAAGACTCAGATCAATGTGGCGGAGGTAGAAAACACATTTCTGGTCGACAAGAGCCGATTTAGGAGAAGTTTCCATATACAGAATCCATAGTTTTTTACTAAAGATAGGGAGAAGAGGTGCAACTATAATATTCTTAGCTTTTACAGGAGGAACTAAGATAAAGGGTTGTAAGTGTAATCTAGGCCGGGGGGGACTAGGTTATGAATAATCGCTATGGTGGTGGGAAGGTAAAAACAGTTCACCCAGAAGGGTATTCAAATTGTTTTTATGGTAGCAATTAACTTAGTTAAGATGCGTGAATCCTATCCTCTTAAATTGCCCCACTGTAATGGGAGCATTATGCGAGCTGGCCGCATTAAATTGGTTGAGTTGATTTTATCTTAATTTTATTCAACAAAACACCGTGGGGGGGGGAAAGGGGGGGGGTCCCAAAAAAACTCCTTTTTTTGGCACCTACCTTTAGATGAGGGTTAAAATAGATTTAATAGATTTATTAAATCTGCTTGATCTTTTGGTCAAATTTATTAAATAGAAATTATTAAAAATTGAAACTTACAATTTTTTATAATTTCTATTAAAAAAAAAAAAAAAAAAAGAGAGAAGGGTGTGTTAACGGTAAGATTGCTTCGGGAAGATAAGAAGAAAAACAGATATACTTTTATGGGTTCATCAAAAGCAAGGGAGCAAGAGTTCATTCTTCCGGGCGGAGGCCCGATATATCCGAAGGGGGGAGCAGAGCCCGCACCTCAAGTCGACCCCCTCCTTCGTTTGTTATATGGTTAAAATTTCGCAGATAAAATCGGGTTCTTTGTGCATCTGTTTTTCGATATGCAAAATCCGCCAGCGGATTGTTCTAATCATCCGCTGGCGATTAGGTTTTGGTATAAGGGCGGCCGGGAGGGACCTTAGTGCCACAAGGTCCAAATCGGGCGCCCTTAGTACAACTTTTTCCGAAAATCGGCTTTTTTTGGGCCAAAAATCGGGCCCAAAATTAAATACTATTAAATTACCATTTAAAGTTGATTTTATGCGTTTAAATGGTAATCTAGCGGACCAAAAATTTTGGGCCCGATTTTGGTCCAAAATGAACGCGAACCCCGAATTTTGTGCATTTCGTCTCGAATTTTTGGTCGGTTTTGGTAAACTTTTGGTAAGTTTATTTTTTTCATGGAAAAATCAGGGATGAGGGGTGGTAATATATCCTGGGTTGCCTTCGTGGGAAGATTGAGAAATTATAAAAAACAAAACCGGGGTGGTGCTACTAACTTAAGTTTAATATAATATTCTGTAAAAGTTGGGTGGATATAATTGTGAATTATGAATTATAGGGAGAATAGTAGTTTTACTAACAATATTGGATGCTGCTGCTGTAAGTGCATAAGGGCATAGATATAATAGGTATTAATATACGTGTGTGTATATATATATATATATATATATTAAATTTATATAAACTTAATCAGCTTAATTGAATTTGGGTTGGTTTGGTAGTGTGAAGTAGTCAGGTTAATTTAATTAACCATGGCACAGTTTGCTCCTATTTTTTGCTTTTTGGTCTTTACGGCATTGTGGTGTGTTTATTGTTTAGTTTTCTGTAGGTTATGGTGAAGCGCAAAGCGGTCTTATAGGTTTTAATATATAATTAATCTTGTATTAGTAGTTATAAGGGCATTTATTATTTGAGGTTTTGGTTTTGAGAATGTGGGTTGAGTGATTTTAGTGTGTAGGATTGGGGTTTTGGTAGGATTTTTAGGTTTGCCATCGTATCAATACTGCCTAAGTAGGGAGTGAGTGGGTGTTGATGAGATAAGTTTATTGATGGTTATTTTATGTGTGTTAGTGACGATAATCAGGGTGGTGAGAAGATGCAAGGATGTAAAGGTAAGAGAGTTGAGGTTGGTGGGCGGATTTAATATTGTGGAGATGGTGGGACTAGTGTGTGGTGGAAGGTTGCTTTTTTTTCAGTCATGTAGATGAATAGATTTTTATTTTTTTTTTGAGTTCTCTCTTATTCCTACGTTTTTTCTTATTTTAAAATGGGGTTATCGTCCGGAGCGTTTGCAGGCAGCTAGCTATATAATTATTTATACGGTGAGTTCTTCTCTACCTTTGTTAATAGGTTTAGTATGATTTTGAGATTACGTAGGTTCTGATAATATGCTTTTGGTAAGAATAGTGAGGGGATTAAGCGGTGGTAATTTAGAGTGGCCATGGTTGGTTATATCGTTAGGGTTTATTGTTAAGTTACCTGTCTATGGGGTACATGGTTGACTACCTAAAGCTCATGTGGAGGCTCCTCTTAGGGGGTCTATGCTTCTATCGGGAATTTTATTAAAGTTTGGTGGTTATGGGATAGTGCGGTTTATTTGGTTCGCTGATATTTGTTTTAGTAAGTATACTCAGTTAGTTTTAGTAGTAAGGATGTGGGGTGGTGTGCTAAGTGGTGTAATTTGTTTATGCCAAAGGGACTTGAAGTCCCTTATTGCCTACTCTTCTATTGGTCATATAGCTATAAGGTTAGGTGGTCTAATAACATTTTATGGGGTGGGAAAGATGGCATGTGTTTGTATGTTGTTTGCACATGGTCTATGCTCACCTATTTTATTTTCCTTGGCAGCTAGTTGTTATGATATTTGTGGATCTCGAAATGTTTTATTAACTAAGGGGGTGTTACGTGTATTCCCTTTATTTTCTGGTTTGTGATTCTTGTTTTGCGTACTTAATATAGGGGTTCCACCGTCTTTAAATTTCTATAGGGAAATTTTTTGTGTGGGAAGCCTCCTATGGGGAAATATTAGTTTTGGGGTGCTGGGAGGTATAATGTGTTTTATTGGTGGGTGTTATTGTTTAGTTCTTTATAGACTGGTAAATCATGGTTCTCCCAGCGCGAACGTAGATAGATATGTTAGGTTAAGTTCACGTTATGTATATTCTAGTATTTTCGTAATATTTTTTTTATTAGCAGGAGGCTTCTTTATTGATATATTCTTTCTCTAAGTGTCTGTTAATCTAGTTTAAAGTAAAAATGTTTCTTTGTGGAAGAAAAGATAAAATGAAAGTTGATTAATTTTCTTATGGTGTAAATAAACACATTAGTTTTTCACACTGAAGATGATTAAATATCTAAGGGGCTTTTTATTGGATAGTGGTTAGCTTGAACCTAACTTTAAGGTGTTCGACTCACCTAAAGCCCTACAATTTATATCAAAATAGGTATGGTTGTGAAAAGGCGTCTGTTGAGGTGTCAAGTTGTAACCTTGGTTATGGTGTTATTCCCCTTTTCAAGGGTACGTAAAGGTAAACTAATAAAGTTATTTGGCTCATGTTCAAAATATAAGATATTCTCTTCTTTTACGAGTAGTTTGATGGGGTAGTTTAAAAAAATATGAGGTTGTCATTCTCAAGATGCTTAAAAAGTTCCTATCTTAATAATAAAGAAGGTGGTGGGAGTAAACTAAGAAAGTTATTAGGTTCATACCCTGACTATAGATTAAAATTCTCTCCCATTATTTTGGAGTTTTTTTTGGTGTTGTGTTGTTTAAGTTCGATAAATATTATGAGTCGGTACGATCATCCAATATTTTTTGGGTTTGGGTTGCTGTTAGTGGTGGTCGGAGTTAGAGGTATCTTAAGTTTATATAGAGGAATTTATGGTTTTATAGTATTTATATGTATTGTAAGTGGTGTTCTGGTGGTGTTTGCCTATAGGGTTGCTTTGGTTCCTTTACAATTAGATAAGGAGGAGTTAGACGAGATAGAATATAAACAGGAAAATTTATATAAGAGATTGGGGGGAAAATATATAGGGTTTAGGCTTTCAATTCTGAGGGTTTTTTTAGCTTTTTTAATTGTAACTATACAGAGATTTGTTGAGGTAGGAGTGAGGGCCGGTTTCTTTGAGAGAGCTATTTATGCATCTACTGACTGGGCTATAGGGATGAGAATCTTTGGGTTCTTACTATTCTTAGTTATAGTGTTTTGTGTGGGTGTGGCCAGAAAACATGAGGGCGCCCTAATTAAGTAGCTTGTGTTTTTATAGCTTAAATAAAGCGAGAGATTTTTAATCTTTAGATGCAGTAGTTGCTGGAAGCGTTAGGAAATAGTATATACATAGTGCGTTTTGTTTACACCAAAGAGGAGATGGACTCTTTCCTAATTGACATGTTTCAGTAGTTTAAGCAGAATATAGCTTTGAAGCAGCTGTGGTGGTAGTTTCCCTGGAACAAAATTATTATAAAATAGGGAATGTTAAGTTATATGGGAGACTATGGTATTTCAAGTACTAAAGAGGACAGGTGTCACATTTCGGAATAAATGGCGTATTAAGCGTGTGCGATTTCGGGTCGTAAGGAGCAGTTTGCTTTATTTTGTGGGGGTGGCAGAAATATGCGTTAAATTTAAACTTTAAAGATGGGGAGTTCTTGTCCTCTCTCTACATGTAGTGGTAGTATAATAAGTATATCTGTCTTCCAAACAGAAGGTTCAAGGGTGGTGATCACTATATTAAAAATTTTAAGAGTAAAATAGTGTTAAGTGCACGTGGAGTTTTGGTCTCTAAAGAGGTAATTCAATTTGCCTTTTACTTTGTAGCCTTTTAAGCTTTAGTTTATATAGAATTTTTGATTGTTAATCAAATAGAGGCATATGGTAGCCAGGCTTAAAGGGGTTGGTAGTTAATAATATAATGAAAGTCTTGTAAACTTTAGTTAGCTTAGTCTTCAGTCCTAAGTCTTTTAGTTTATATAAAATATTAAATTGCAAGTTTAAAGAAAGATGGTACTAGGGACTTTGAATTAGTACTTTAAAAAAAAGGTTAGATTTGCATTCTAAAATTGGCTTGTGTCCTAGTTCTAGAGAAAGGTGGGTCATGGGTGGATTTCTAATCTATCTCATAGGCAGTTCAACTCTGTCTCTTTCTTTAATGGCTCGAACAGGATTTAAGCTTTTGAAGTGGAGCCCTTGACCTATTTATGTTTCTATAGGTTTATTAGGGGTGGTGTCTAGGTTTATTAATGCTATTCATAGGGAAATAGTATTTGTTACTTTAGTAGTAGCGGTTTTCTCTTGAGTATTTTTAAGAGGTTCTCTGTTTGGTTGATGGGGGGATATGCTTTTTGAGGGTAATTATAAAGGTTATTATACCTCTCGTGTAAAGCGAAATTTGCGTTGAGGTTTTGCTATATTTGTTACATCAGAAGTGTTTTTCTTCGCGTCTTTCTTTTCTAGGTGGTTTTATTTTGGTGTGGGAGAAAATAGGCAGGTTCTTTTGGGTAGATGGCCTCCTGAGGGGGTTGTGGTAATGTATCCTTGAAAGATTCCTGCACTTAATACTGTATTACTATTAAGATCGGGGGTTTGCGTTACTTTGTGTCAGCGTTGTGTAGTAGCTATAAGTAAGTTTAGGCAAGGGAGGCCCATATCGAGGGTGGTTACTGGGAATAGGGTTTCCTCTGTTAAAGATGTAAATTTTTTTTCATCAATTGAATTGTCAAAATTACGTACTAAGGGTCTTCTAGCTATAGGATTGTCCATTGGTTTAGGGGCGGTATTTATATATTTTCAGTTTTTAGAATATACGTGGTCTAGCGTTACCTTTAGAGATAGAACTTATGGGGGATGTTTTTATATTCTTACAGGGTTCCATGGGATGCATGTAATTTTGGGTGTTTGTGCTTTAAGGGTATGTTGGGTTCGTATTTATTATAATAATTTTGTTTATCGACGTTCTTATGTTGGATTGGATTGTGCTATTCTTTATTGACATTTTGTTGACGTAGTTTGGATTGGGTTATTTGTTAGGGTTTACCTATGACCTTATCTTTTCTTAGCCAATTAATTTATTCTGTTGAATAAAACTTGAAGTGAGTCTGGTTGTACTTCCCATAATACTACGTTGGTTATCCCATTGATTGCACATGGTATTTTAGAGAAAACTGAGAGGTCTGCTATTATTAATGGTAAGAAAATAGTGTTTTTAGAAATACTACTTATATTTAATTTAATAAGGTGCTTTTCTTGCGGAGCTTTAAATAAGTTTATGCAGTTTTTTGCCTTTTAGATTTATCTATAATGGGCGTATTAATAGTACTCTACACCAGTGCGGAGCATTGATTTAATATAGAAATATAGAATAAGTAATAGGGAAAGAGGGCGGATAAATAAAGTGCCAGCATTCGCGGTCAGTCTTTTTGTCCCCAATCAATGAGTTTCATATATAAGTAATAGTGAAAAAAAAGTTTTATCTAGATTAGAAACGGTAAAATGTAGCTGGTGTTAAATAGTTAACCGAGAGGTTTTTGGTTGACTGAGTGAGTGGTAAAAGTAAGATAGTTTTGAAGATTAAACCTCATAAGGCTGTTGATAGAGACCGGGATTTGTACCCCAGTATTAATGCTCTCTTTAGGTGTGTGGGTACTACGAGCAAAGCGCTTAAAAACCAAAGAGGTTGGCGGTGTTCCAAATCTGGTTAGGGGAACTTGGCGATTAAATCGATGAGCCTCGAATATTTTACCTTTAGTATTCTTTACATACCGCCGTTGAGGAAAGCTTTAGGGGGTTGATGAACTTTAACGTAATAATATAAACTAAGTAAATCAGTCAATGAGTTTATAAGGCTTAGTTCTATAGTAATTCAGGTAAACGTGTAGGTTCTAAAGGGTTTAGCTGAGTTACATTATTAAAAATTGTGCGGACACTTGTATTTATACTCATGTTGAAGATGTACTTGTTAGTAAAATTTTTTACGGAAGAAATTTGAATAAAGTTATGGAATGCGTACAAATCGCCCGGCACCCTCGAATAAATAAATTGAGGTAAGTCGTAACATAGTAATGCTAGTAGAAACTGGTGTTAAATATATTTAATTTGTTAGACTAGTTAAGTATTAGTA